TACTCTAGAAAAAGAAAATTTCAAGCAAAAAAAAGACTCTTAATGCTCCGGGCGAAAAGATGAAATCTTGGATTTTTGCGCATATCCCAATCCTTATTGATTATTTCATCACAGTTCAAATTTTCTTTTTTTTTACTTTTTTTATAAGTTCATTGAAGAAGTTTTATTTACTCAGTAAGTTACTCCCACCCCTTTTTTTGTTTGTCCACTACTTCTTATGAATCGAAACAAACGAGTTCCGATAGAACTGGAAAATCAAATAAATAGTAATCTTTGACGAACAGGATCAAGAATCATTATTATTTCCACACAAGAAAAGGAATTTTCCACCCTTTTCTTGTGTGGAAGATTAGGAAGACGAGTAATCCCTCCTAGAATCATTTGTTCCTTTCATTTATCCGCGTGTATTCTCCTCCTACTTATGCCTATTATCTATTAGAATTCGATTCTTTTAGGTACAAAAAAACTATTGATGCATTACATGGCATTTACAATCTGCCAATGGGAGGCCTAACATAGTCACAACACTCCCATTTTGATTGAAAAAAAGAAGGGGGGATCAAGTAGTCTTCTTCGCAATATACATACTATTGCTAGGAATGGGATACAAGCAATTTCCGGCATCTCGCAGAAAAACAGTATAAACAAAGCAAGCAAAACATTTTCCATGATTTTTTTGAATCATACATAATTGCATCGATCACAACAATTCGGCTCTTTTTACCAACTTGATGAATCCGTGGATCTAGAAATTCATTTCGGACAATTGAACCTTCTCAAACTGTTTCTTTTTTAGAACCAAAAAGATTTGTGCCAGAATAACAGATGCCAAGAAGAACAACAAACCTTGGACACGTAATGGATCTTGAAGTACTATTTCTGCATCTCCCTGACCAAATCCACCCACATTGGGATTACTCGTTAATGGTTGATCAAGCTTGATAGATTCACCCTCTGAAACAAGAAGTTCTGGTCCTGGAGGTATAATATCAACCACTTGGTGTCCATCCGATGCGTCAGCTATGGTTATTTCATACCCCCCTTTTTCTTTACGTACTATTCTGCTTACTATACCTGCTGCTGTAGCATTATAGACTGTATTGTTACTCTTGTTCCCATCGGGATAAATCTGACCTCTTCCCCTGTTCCCACCTACATATATGGGATACTTTAAGAAGTGAACGTCTTTCTTAGTAGCAGGGTCCGGGGAAAGAATGGGAAAGACGATTTCACTATATTTCTGACCAGGAACAGGACCTACCACAAGAATATTTCTTTTAGTGGGGCGATAACTCTGAAAAGACAGATTGCCTATCTTTTCTTTCATCTCGGGAGAAATACGATCGGGGGGAGCTAATTCGAATCCCTCGGGTAAAATAAGAACAGCCCCCACATTCAAAGCCCCCTTTTTCCCATTAGCAAGAACTTGTTTCAGTTGCATATCATAAGGGATTCTAACAACTGCTTCAAATACAGTATCAGGAAGCACAGCTTGTGGAACCTCAATATCCACGGGCTTATTAGCTAAATGGCAATTGGCGCATACAATACGCCCAGTTGCTTCTCGTGGATTTTCATAACCCTGCTGCGCAAAAATGGGATATGCATTTGAAATAGATGTCCGAGTTATGACATATATCATGATCGATACGGAAATGAATCGAGTCATCTGTTCCTTTACCCAAGAAAAGGTATTTCTATTTTGCATGGTCCAATTATTGATCCCGGAAATTTCTACAATAAATTAGGTAGGTAGCTAGTATAGTTCCCTATCCACGATTCTGCCATTGTACTGGAGGGGGAATCCCTTAGACGGGTAGAAGTATAAAGAGTGAGTCAGATTAAAAATGGTTTGTTTATGTACGAAGTAACATTCGGATTTGATTGATATCGGCAGATCAAATGAGTTCTTCATTCATTCATTGAATGATAAACCACTACAAGTGAAGGAGATACACGATTTAAATAATGGAAGATCCAATATTTCAAAATTGTATCTAGAATGACTGGAAAAGTGGAAACAAGACCAGATATAATTTGATTATTATGAGCAAATCCAAAATCTTTGTAGACCGAACCAATCATTAGTTCCCAACCATGGGGCGAGTGGAATCCGATACATAAATCAGTTAATAAAAGAATAGAAAAAGCTTTTATTGTGTCGCTTAAGTTATAGAGGAATTCCTGAACCCAAGAATTAAGAATGACAAGTTCTTCATTACCCAGAATAGAATAACCACTTAGAATAGCAAAACAGATTATATTTGTCGAGAAATGCAAAATTATATGGATATGATCTTCATTGTGCATTTTGACCAATTGTATTGTTTCTTTGTGGATTCCTATACGAAGCTTTTGTATCTGTGTCTCCGGGTACTCCTTTATCATTTCGTCCAACAGGAATAGTTGTTCTAATTCTATGAATCTTTCTAGAACGTTCTTCTCTTGAATATCATTCAAAAAAGTTTCGGATTGCCTTGTATTCCACCAATTAGTAACTAAAGGTTCCAGACTTTTATTAAATGAGAGAGAGATCCACCAGGGCAAAAAGACTATAGATGCAAGATATGGGAGGGGAGTCAATGCTTTCTTTTTTGGCACTTTTAATCTGTTCTGTAAATTGTTAATGAAACTGCTTCATTCGCCGACTCTATCTGATCCGATATTTCTATGAAGCATGAGTTCTATAACAAGGTATGGAACCTATGGATCGGATCTATTCCTTCTTTTTTTTTGAATTGTTTAGTCCTTGGATCTAGAAAGAATATAGAAATAGAATAAAGGTCCGTTTCGAATGAAGAAATAATCAAGTTCCCAGATATCTCAATTGGTCAAATTCGAACCAATTGTATCTTCATTTGTTCCTTTCGATGAATGCCCGAAAAACCACTTGAAGTAATGAATATTATTCGGATTTCGAGACGAAAGAACTCCCCCTGGATCAATCAATTATTTCGAAATGTTTCACTGGCTACCCACAGCCCAGGAATAATTGAGGGGATATTTCTGAAGAATATTGATGATGAAATCCGAAATGGGTGGCAAAACAAGGGAGAAATTGAATAGTTATGAGAGATCCAATCGTTTGGTCATCAAGGAGCAAAAGAAAGGATAAAAAAAAAGAAACATCGATTGATGAAAGAGAGATAATTTACGAGATACGATCCATCTGTATCTAACGTATCAATTCAAAATATTGGTCCTAAAAATAAAAAGATGAATTCTGTACTGTATTCCGAAATGTTCTGATATGTGTGATGAATACATACTTATTAGATTTGTTACTAGTATGAAAGAATTGAGTTTAGTTCCATATGTAAAAAAAAGAGTTTTTGTTTTGGTGGATAAAAATAGCTTCTTATTATGGTTGTTCCGTATTCGTCCGCCTGCTTTATTCTATGGGCCACAACACAACGGTATTACCAACGGAACGGGGGAAATAGAATCGAACATGTTTTGCTCGAATAAACGTTCCGAAGAAACTTCAGTTATATTAAAAAGGGGATTCCTGAGTTCCTTCCCTCATGCGGAGAAAGCATTCATTCTTCAGTTCATTTCAAAATACTTCAATTGGTACGCGCAAGAAATAGGCCGATTCAGCAGCTTTTTGTTCAATTTCTCGTGGAGTAAAATTCTCATCGGTACGAGTCAAGGGAATGGCTCCCTGGCCTCTGATTTCCATATAAAGGACACGACGAGGATAAAGACCCTCTTTAACTTCCATTCTGATTGACTGGATATCTCTCATAAGGAATCGAAGGAAGATGCGACGATTTATTCCAGGAAATCCCCAACGAAAAATACACACTATTCCTTCTTTTCTATCAAAAAGATCATAACCACTACCTACATTCCACGAAATTGTGCACCACAAATAGGAACTAATGAACAGACCAGCGATCCCATAGAAAGACATCACGATTCCTTGGGGAAAAAAAAGGATTTCCTGAGAGGGAAATACGGATATCAGATTTCTACCAAGATAACTGGAAGTTCCAACCAATAAGAATCCTAGTGAACCTAAAAAAAGGATACAGGCCCAGCAGAAATTACTTGTTTTTCGAGACCCCGTTACAAGTTCTATCCATATACGTTCGGATTGCCAGTTCATACTCGATCCAGTTGCATTCTATTGCAATTGAGATAATAGAATAAGCCAAATGAATTTGACTTTACTTTTTTTTGTTTTGATCCCGAAGTAACTCTCAGCAACTAGCACTATTATGATGTAAACCATTAGGAGTAATTAATCGAATTGGTTAGATATAAAATAATAACATCCCCTTCATATGATCCCACTATGTATATCTACATACATATAGATACATTGACTTTCTATTTCAGATATTCGCTGATCTATTTGAAAACAAAAACAGCTATACCCACATATAATATACATGCATTTATCCATATATCATGGATCTGCATGCATAACAATAACAGCTTTTTTATTTGTGCTCGGAGGGAGTCACATGTCGTACCGTACCCTATTCCACTAAAAGATATATGTATTATGATCCAAGTCCAAGTGTTAAAATAAATTGATGAGATTTGATCCCATCGGATCTAAACAATCTTGTTTTTTTGAACATGAAGAGATAAAGAAGCCATTGCAATTGCCGGAAATACTAGGCCCACTAAAGGCACAAAAATAGAGGGTAAATTGAAATCTGTCATAGAATAGGTGCCTCGATTTAATATTTGTACTTGTTAGAAATATATCTTATGATAAGTATATTTATTATAAGTATATAATAAGTGCAAGGAATGTAGAACTAAATAAGTGTACCTATTCATCTTTCTACACAAAATAGATGTATGATAATCCGCTTTTTTATTCTTGTTCTCCCGTCCTTATCTTATAATAAAGAGTTTCTTACGAGTTCCCTAAGGATTCGTTAGAATCCGATCCAACAGGGATTCTAGTAAAAAAAAAGGAGGTTCTCGGGAGATATAGATATAGAAATATGCAACATTTCTATTATAGATTTTCATTATTC